GGCCCCCCCGGAATTCCTTCGAGAGCCTGTTGAATAATTTTTATGGATTCCATCATTTCACCAATTCGGACTAGATAACGAGCCAACGAATCCCCTTCTTTTTGCCACTGTACTTCCCAATCAAATTCGTCATAACACTCATACTGATCAACTTTACGAAGATCCCATTGTATTCCGGACGCTCGCAGCATTGGTCCCGATAAACCCCAATTTATTACTTCCTCTCGACCAATAATGCCTACCCCCTCGACTCGTTCTAAAAAAATAGGATTGCGTGTAATAAGTTGTTGATATTCAGCAACCCTTATTAAAAAATAATCGCAGAAATCCAAACATTTATCTATCCAGCCATGAGGGAGATCAGCCGCTACCCCTCCGATCCGAAAATAATTATGCATCATTCTCATACCGGTGGCAGCTTCGAATAGATCATATACTAATTCTCTTTCTCTGAAAATATAGAAAAAGGGAGTCTGTGCACCAATATCCGCCATAAAAGGACCGAGCCATAACAGATGAGAAGCTATACGACTCAACTCCAACATAATTATTCTGATATAGCTGGCTCTTTTAGGTACTTGAATATTTCCCAGCTGTTCCGGTCCATTTACCGTTATTGCTTCTGTGAACATAGTAGCTAAATAATCCCAACGTGTTACATAAGGCAAATATTGTATAATTGTTCGGTTTTCCGCAATTTTTTCCATCCCTCGGTGTAAATAACCCAATATTGGTTCACAGTCAATAACATCTTCACCATCTAGAGTAATGATAAGTCGAAGAACACCATGCATTGATGGATGGTGGGGACCCATATTGACTACCATGAGGTCTTTTCTTGGAGCTGGTATATTCATAGGTTTTTCCTTAATTCATTCTTTCATGAATTGTTGAAAACGAAAAAAAGTTCATTCAAATTCAAGATCTAATAAATCAAATAATTCAAAATGCTTCTTCAAATTAACGAGTTTTTGATTCCCGAATATCCAACCGATTAATTAATTCTTTATAACCTATTCTATTTTTCTTTGACAAATAAGATAGCAGTCGTTGGCGTTTTCCCAGAATTTTACGTAGACCTCTCTGAGATAAATAGTCTTTTTTGTGTAATTGTAAATGTGAAGTAAGTCTTCGTATCCTATTGGTGAAACTAAATATTTGAAATTCAACAGAACCCCTGTTTTCTTCTTTTTCTTCTTGTGAAATAACTGAGATGAATGAATTTTTTACCATAAAATGAAACCCCCTTCTTTTTTTAAGATATTTTTATTGATAGATATCTTTATTGATCAGTAATAATAATGTCACTTGTTTTAGTTTGGTATAGACAATAATCTTAATTTTGTTCTAATTTCGAATTTTATTAAATCAAATGAAATCAATCCGATTTTAATTTAAAAATTCGATTTGAAAAGGTATACAAAAGTATGGTTGTTTTCCGTACTCCAAAAAGATAAAAACTTAGTCCTAAAATCAGAAGATTTTATTGATTCATTTCGAGATCGAATTGATATGTCATTGAATTAGTATCATGTATCAGAATGGAATGTAAGACAATGAATGTGTGCACCTCTTTGTCGTCATAGACCCGCTACGATATGGGAAAGGTAGCAAAAATATACTAGTAATGAATTTTCAATCGCGGATACATATGTATCCTTACCATACCGAAACGACTGCCGTTATTGCTATCAAACCAATACCGATTCATACAAGCTAAATCTTCTAATCGATAATTGGGCCACAGAAATAACTTTAATTTAATAAGTTTCTTTTGATATCCTTTGCTTTTATCCAAAACCTGACTGTTTACCTTATTCCCATTCCCCAATGCTGAATTTTTATGCATATCATTTCTATTCCTAGAATTGAAACAAATTAGAATTCGAAATTCTCTCCGAAGTCTAGGTGATAAAAGATTTTCAGGAACAAACAAATCATAATGATTTTTATCCCTATTTCCAGTCATCTTTTTATATTTGGTAATGACTTCATCAGAATTCTTATCAACATGAGTTTTTTCTCGGTATTTTTGATTCATTTTGTGTTTACTTTGATGAACCAACGAAATACCAATGGTTTGAGACATAATAAATTGCCCATCATTTTTTATAGATAGACGAATTGGTTCAATAATCAAAATTCCTCTTTTGATCAATTCTGTAAGAGTTAAATTTTTCTGAATCATCAGAATATCAAGACTCATTTCTCCCCTTTGAATAGAGGATATAGTTATTTCTCGTGGATTTATCAGTCTAAGCAGGAGACAATATACTTTGATATTATTAATTATTTTTTTATTTAAAATATCATCCCATCGCAATTGAAAAAGAAAATACCTTTTTAGTAAGAAATCAAACTCCGCTTTTGTATTGTTCTTGTATTGCTTTTTATTTTTATGTTTTTTCATGTCCGAGCCCGTATAATCTTCTTCAACATCTTTTTCTTGGTTTGAAAGAGCAGATTCAAGGTTTGCTTGGTCCACGGATTCTTTTTGCCCTTTATTTCGTTTTTTTAATTCAAGAGATTTTTTTTCATTGGAGGATATTGATATAAAAGGATCTTTTTTTTTATTTCCAGCGATGCTTTTGTTTTCAATATCAGTAGCGTTTTCATTTATATTAGAATCTAAAAGAAGTAATTTTATTGGTATAACCCACGGTTTTGTTTTATACAAATTATAAAATATTAAAAATTCTGGGAAGAACCAACGTTCAAGATTTGATATGGGACGGTTTAGTATTTCTTCATTCATTCCCATCCAATCAAAAAAACTTTTTTGATTGGATAAGTTGATTTCTTGATCTTGATGAATTGTGAGATAAAAAAGGTTTTTCTTTTTGATTTGATCAATTATTTGATAATTATTAAGCTTAGCCTTAGTAGATTTTTTATTACTGTTTGGGTCAGTATCAATATTGATCCAAGCCTCGATATCGATTTTCGTTCTAAGACAAAAATCGAGAATTCTCCAATCAAAATATTTTCTATCCAGATTTTTCTCCATATCTCTAATATCATCTTGTACTAAATCCTTATTGCTAGGGATAATAGGAATACCTTCCATCATATAAAAAGATTTTCGTTTATTTGTGTTGGAATTCGAAAAAACTTCTTGGTTATTTTTTACGTGTAATGACGATTCATAAATTGAAGAGTACTTCGTATCTTCAGAATTAATAGATTTATATGCTAACCGATCATATCTATATTGTTTTTTAAAATTCTCTTTTTCATTTAGTAATGAAGCCGTTTCCAAATTATTTTGTTTTTCGTAGTGAATAAATTTTGTTTTTTTAGATGAGTTGCATAAATCCTTATTTTGATTCATACAGTGTTGATTGAATTGATTTCGCCATTTTTGTGGTACTAGTCTAGACCATCTAATCTGAGATATATCATATTGATAATGATTCCTTAACCAATTTGTCCATTGATTTATTCCAGAATTCTGACGATTCTTATGTCTTAATTGAGAATGAAAAAGTTCTTGTGTTCCAACAAAATAATCCTTTATTTCAGTCTTAATAAAAGGGGCTGCTCCATTATATTGAAAGACAGGTTTTAACTTATAAAAATAAAAATTAATAAATTGGGTTTGTGAGAGTTTGTAAAATACATAGGCTTGTGAAAAGTGGGATAAGTCACAAAAAGTATTTGAATTCTTATTACTAATATTAGTATTATAAAGTGCCTTTTTTATAGTCGAAATAAAGTGAATTAAACTTTGATTTGTTTTATCCATTTTTTCTTGATTTGTTTCATTATTGGTAATGTATTTATTAAGAATTTTTTTTATTGATTCAAGAAATGGTTGTGTATTGATCCTAGGAATATTAATGATCCACAGAAAGATATCTATGTATATCCTTTCAATGAAAAATTTCATAAAATAATGTAATTTGCGTATTAGTCGAGCATTTTTTCTTTTTAATATCTGCAAAATATTTTTTTGTGATTCCAACCCTTTATCATCATCACTTATTTTGCTAGAACGAATATTTCGATCCGGAATTCGAAATCCGCCCTTTTTTTTATTTGTAATTTTTTCTATTTGGTTTATGATTGTGCTTGTTCTATCAGTTAGATCCCGCATTTTTTTTTCTGTCAATGAATAATTTGTCCAATTCCGAGGTATAGTTTCAATGGATGATGGTATAGTTTCAATGGACAATTCATCAATCATCAGATTACTGGTTATAGAATCCTTTTTAGTTTTACTCAATTCATATACTTTTCTTTTTCTCAATCCAAATAATAGAATTGGATTTATTTGTGAGAGTTCTTTTTTTATTTCTTTTAAAAAAAGAATCTTTTTAATGACCCATTTTTTTGTTTCTTTTAAAACATTTACAAACAATTTTGTTTTTTCTTTTAAAATTCTTAGAATTAGAAAGCATTTCTTTTTCAATTTTCTAATTTTTCTTTTGAGTTCTTTAAAAATGGGTTCAAAAAATGAAAGTTGTTTTCTGGGAGAATCAAAAGGGAATTCAGCTTCCATTCCAAAAATTGTTAAAAAACAAAAATCATTTTTTGAATCTTTCTTTTTCATTGGATCATTATAAGGGGTTCGTGGGTTAGATGTGTGCCAAGGTTTCAGACGAAAAGGAAATAGGATCTTAATCTGAATACCGTCTGTTAACCAGTTTTTTGGAAATTCTTTTTCTGATAATTGAACGCCATTATAGGTGCATTTAACATACATTTCTCGATTCCAATCTTTAAAATCCTCGGACCATTCGGGAAATTGAAACAATAGCATACGGGCGATATTTTTAACTATTATCAATGAAGGCAATATAATATATTTTCTAAGAATAGATTGGGTTACTAACAAAAAACCTCTTAGTACTTGAGCAAGTAAAATACTATCCCAGGCTTCCGCTATTTCTATACGTACTTTCTCCTTTCTTTTGGCTTCCTCTTTTTTATCCTCTTCCTTTTTTTTCTCACTTTCTTCTGTGGTTTTCTCTTTATAATCCGAAATTTTGAGTTCTGTG